GACCCAGTATCGAATACTGGTAATAATATCAGCAAAAGAACGTTCTCCTGTGCTTCCAGACATGCCGAGCTCCATATTCGTGTACAGTCAAAAGAAAAGGGGATCGATTCCGTAAAAGATGAGATCAGTAAATGGGAATTCACTGAAATGAAATCTTTGTGAGATCGTCAATAGTGTACCAAGGGTGTCTTTAGAGTATACCGAATCAGTATAGCTATCCTTCTTCTGACACAGCAACGCAATTTCACAATCAGTATCGAAATGGAGTGCTAGATAATTTATTTTTTGATTTTATTGTTGCTTGTCGATGTTATATCATTCAATAGAAAATTTATCAAATTCCTGTAGTAGTATAATAGTAGCATAAGGGTTCTCTTCATTATTGGCTTCGGATTAGAAACTGAAAATCAGATATAATGTGAATCCGACGGATTGCTTTCGAATAATTCACGAGGGAGATTATCATATTCCTTTCTAAGATGCGAAATCTATAAATATTCTTTCTTTTTGTAGTTGTAGAAGATGTTTTTTGTTGGAACCCCCCTTTTTTTTTCATTTTTAAGGAATTGATTAGTTGTCCAGTAACAAGTAAGACTAGTAGATAGTCTTCGATGAAAGAAAGAGAACAAGCAAGTAATCAAATAAGAATCAATATTCACGATGCAAGCATTGTTGTATTAGGCCCTTTGGGTCTTTTGTGACCTAATTAGAATTAGAAAGTCGGGGCTTTCTAATTTTAAATATGTAAAGACAAAATGTATAACCGAGTTTCGCACGATTAGATTCTGCAAAACTCTTTTTCTTCTTATTTGAGATATTATGTGAATGAACCTACTCCTGAATCTAATGAGTTCAAATTAAAGTAAAAAAAAGGAAAGTAATAAAGTAAGAGGCATTATACTATAAGGTCATTTTTGGTTCGAAAATACACAATATATTCGATACAATAATAAAAAAAAAAGATAAAAAAAAAAATAGAAATGATTTTCCAATTTTCAATTTTAAGCGATTCAAATTCATTTATTTTTTGAATGAAGTTATCCAACACAGTTTTTTATTATTTAAGATTATTTTATTATTTAAAATTATTTATAATATTAATATAATATTAGTATAGTAATTATTTATAGTAATTATTATAGTAATTATTAGTATAGTAATATTTGTTTTTAAGAGTTGCACAATGAATCGAATCTGTTGATTCGGAATCACGGGATGAATAGATATCACAGATGATGAATTGATTTCTTACCTATGTCACTCTATTTTTTTGTTACTATTTATAATGATAATAATTGCTGAATCAAAAACTTTCAATTGAACTTATTCTTTCAATTGGTATTTTTGTTTATCTCTTTCAAAACCAAAATTGAAATTTAGGGAAGTGCTTTATAAACATATGTATAAAAAAAAAATAACATATTTCATTTAGCCCCTTTATGCCTACCATAACTAGTTATTTCGGTTTTCTACTAGCGGTTTTAACTATAACTTCAGCTCTATTTATCAGTTTGAACAAGATACGACTTATTTGAAATTAATTGAATGAATAATTCATAAAAAAAAAGAAATCTTTCTGTGGTATTCCATATATTCTATAGTTTCTTACCGTGTCAATTTCAAATTCTTGGTCATTAAGATTCATGTGCAATACGAATTAATATTTAAGAATAGATAGTACCTCTCCCTTTCTCCTTTCAAACAAATTGAAATGATTGAAGTTTTGCTATTTGGAATTGTCTTAGGTCTAATTCCTATTACTTTGGCTGGATTATTTGTAACTGCATATTTACAATACAGACGTGGTGATCAGTTGGACCTTTGATTAATTAATATCTGATTGACCCCCTACTTGTTTTAATTTTAATCCATAGGGGGTCAAATTTAGATTACTGTTCAATTATTTCATTGTAATTTTCGACCTAAGAATAACAAGAATGGAATCACGCTCTGTAGGATTTGAACCTACGACATCGGGTTTTGGAGACCCACGTTCTACCGAACTGAACTAAGAGCGCTTTCTAAATATTTTGAAACCCTAATATATTTTTGCATGCATCTACTATTCTATTATATAGAATTATATAGAATATTATATAGAATTATATAGAATATTGTAAAATGAAAGATTGATCATATTATGTATTGGATTATGGATATCCAATTTGAATCGATTTCAATTAATCCCTTGTTACTGCTCATAAGATAAGTAATAGGTAGGGATGACAGGATTTGAACCCGTGACATTTTGTACCCAAAACAAACGCGCTACCAAACTGCGCTACATCCCTTTCCATTGGTCGACAGTGTCATTGTAGAGAATACCTGTATTGTTTTCCACATCTTTATTTTATCCATTCATATACAAAAATCATCTTGTCATTTATTTTTTTTATCTCATATCATATAACATATTATTAAGTATAATAAAAGACTTATATACGTAACGTATATGCTGTAAAAAAAAATGAATATAATATTTTTCGGGAATGTTGGGACATAAAAGGGTGTATCTTTTTTTTTTCTTTTTTTTAAGAAAAGGAATAGCTACTGAATCGTTGTACATTTCCATTTGAATTAGGCATTCCGCGTACAAATACAAGTGATCATTAATTACATAATTACATATATGTCTGATCATATATGTATTACAAATTACAATAAATAAGGAGGATTTAAAATGCGAGATCTAAAAACATATCTCTCCGTGGCACCGGTAGTAAGTACTTTATGGTTTGGGTCTTTAGCAGGTCTATTGATAGAGATTAATCGTTTATTCCCGGATGCGTTGATCTTCTCCTTTTTTTAATTCTCCTTCTAGTTCTAGTTATTGACATGGGAGGGGGTGAAGAAGATTAGAGATATAATCAAATATCAGTGACTAATCCCTCCCCTTCCCTTCTTTGAATTTTCGAAATTATTAAATTATAATTATAATAAGTTCGAAAAGAGAAAGAAGAAAAGTGGATTCAACTTCAGTAAAACTCGGAAACTCGGACTGGGACTCTAAATTTAATTTAAATTAATAAGATAAGAGAATGAGAACGGAAATGGAAATTGATGGCTAGGTCAACAATATTATACAAAATACTTAAATGAAAAATGAAATACTTTACTGGGATTATAAATGTAGTTAGAAATTCTTCTATTACTTATTTAATTATATTACTATCTTGATTTCAACGAAATCTTTCAGAATTTGATTTCGAGTTAGCAACTTCCATTTTTTTTTCGTTCCTTTATTCTCTTTGGATCGGAAAATGGAATAGTTGGTTAAATAAAAAATCCAAAGGAGGTTCATGGCAAAGGGTAAAGATGTTCGAGTAACAGTTATTTTGGAATGTGCCAAATGTACTCGAAATGGTGCTAATAAGGAATCAATGAGTATTGGTATTTCCAGATATATTACTCAAAAGAATCGACATAATACGCCTAGTCGATTGGAATTGAGAAAATTCTGTCCCTTTTGTTACAAACATACAATTCATGGGGAGATAAAGAAATAGATCGAACTGATCCGATCGCCTGTATGTCACCCTTACAAGGAAGATTCAAAATGATATATATATATTATATATATATTCTATATAACATATATTTAAAGATAAACAACCCAAAATCCATCATCAAAATAGGTTTTTGGGATAAGGAATAAACAAATCATGGATAAATCCAAGCGACTCTATTTTAAATCCAAGCGATCTTTTCGTAGGCGTTTGCCCCCGATTGGATCGGGGGATCGAATTGATTATAGAAACATGAGTTTAATTAGTCGATTTATTAGTGAACAAGGAAAAATATTATCTAGACGGGTGAATCGATTAAACTTAAAACAACAACGATTAATTGCTAGTGCTATAAAGCAAGCTCGTATTTTATCTTTGTTACCTTTTCTTAATAATGAGAAACAATTTGAAAGAGATGAGTCGACCACTAGAACTACTGGTCTTAGAATCAAAAAGAAATAGGTTTATTCTTCACTTGAATCAAAATTCTAATACGAACTCAAAGGCGGATTGTTGTTTTGTTCGAAAAATTCGCGAATCCAGATTTTGATTGTTGTATCATAAGAAAAAGATTGTTGTATCATAAGAAAAAAAAAGAATCAATCTTTTTTTATTGAACGTGTTGTTTGTTCATTTTGGCGACCTTATTATTATATTGTATCATACTAATTTCTATTCTACCTTCCCGGAGTTAATTCTCCAGCGAACTCCATTTAAAATTGAAAACATTCCCATGAATTCCTTCCAATCTACTTATTTTATAATTTCATTGGAAATCATATAAAGACAATTTCTATTTAATATAGCTATTTGCGCAAGTATTTTACGATTAAGAAGCAACTGCCTCTTGTACAGATTGTGTATTAACTTATTATAACTATGGTATACACTATCGCCGCGAATTACTGCATTTATCCGAGTGATCCACAAACGACGAAAATCTCTCTTTTTCCTACCTCTATCCCGATAAGCCGAAAACAAAGCTCTTATTTTCTGTTGAGTAATAGTTCTAGTAAGTCTTGAATGAGCCCCTCGAAAACTTGATGCAAATAAACGAATTTTTGTTCTACGTCTTCGAGCTATATATCCTCGTTTAATTCTGGTCATTGAATAAATGAAACTTCGATGAATAACTAATTGATTTCCCTTCTTTCAGTTATTCCTTTTCCCTTTCCTAATTTTTGAATAACAAAACGGATTCGTCCAATGTATAAAATAAAAACTCCAATGGCTTTTGCTACTATAACCTTCCCGACCACGATTTTCTCTTTTTTTCTTCTAGGCATTTCACCTCGAAATAAAAATAAGAAATTGTATGGATAGTGATACTAGATATTAAAAAAAGCATATTAAATAAAAACACAAAGTAGTAAATCTAAATGGATAAAAAAATCGTGGGTTCCATCGTTTCTATGGTTACTTTTTAAACGGCGAGATCCCCTCTATACACCGGAGCCCCTTCTTTCACTTAATCAATGCTATTGTTAACTTGTACAGTTTACACTCTTTGGCTCTACCTATGAATTATCCAGTAATCAGTCTTTCACAACGAGATCTACCTATACAGTAACGATATTTAATTATGAAGATTAGCTGTGTAGCTGACCCTGTTAGTCCGTTGTTGCAAGAATAAGGGCATAATCTTTTTGCCTTTTAATTTAAATAATATTTTCCCTGCTTAATGGATAACCATTTGCTACCAATGGGAAATTCTTTTTCATCTTAAATTGAAAATTGAGACGCTTGGATTTACGATTTACACCAATAGAAACCATAAAATTTGATAAACAATAGAAGGATATGATAGATCCTTTTTATATAGTAAATGGATTTCTTCCATTTTATCCTATTTATTGGTACTGATCATTGATACTGGAAAAATGGGTTCTTTTGTCCCAGTCCATGCTCTGAACGAGTCACACATACACCCTAGTACATGTTCCTCGTCGCTGAGGGCATCCCCCAAGGGCGGGGGATTTCGTGACATTTCTGATTGGCTGTCGTGTCTTTCTAATAAGTTGTTTAATAGTTGGCATGTTGACTCGTATACATAATGAATCGGTTTAGATCGATCCTAACCGGATGATTAGGAATTACTTCTATATTGATAATTCTATATTAATAGATTAATTAATATAATACTATATCAAACCCCGGTAGGTAAGAAGATAAAATTTTGAATTGCGTATTTTCGTGACATCCTTGTTATTTTTTATTCTACCGCTACAAGATCAACAATTCCATGAGCTTGGGCTTCTGTTGCTGACATAAAAACATCTCTTTCCATGTCTTCGGATACAACCCATAAGGGTTTGCCCGTTCTTTGTACATAAACCCTTGTGATGGTTTCGCGTAACTTCAGCAGTTCTTCCGCTTCCTGGATAAATTCTCCCGTTTGTGCCTCATAAAAAGAACTAGCAGGTTGATGGATCATTACCCTGATTATATAACATAAAAAATGGTTCTTCTATCTCGAAGATAAATCAAAGAGAACAAATCAAATAAAGAATAATAAATACTACGAAAAACAAGATAGAATTGAACAACCGTACAGGCATCGTTATCTTTTGCACATTGCATACGGCTCTACAATGGAATTCACTTTTCCCTCCCATCGAAGAAACAGAAAATATAGGGTCTATCATACTAGACCCAGATCGGTAAATAATCCAATAATCATCCTTCCTTTTTTTTTTTTTATTTTGGAGTAGTTAAAAAATACTATGATGGCTCCGTTGCTTTATATTTATATAGATATTTATTTAGTCTTTTATTCAACAATCCCAAAGTTTCTTTTTTTTTTTATTCTTTCATAACATAATTAGTCTTCCGGGGTGAAAACAAAACAGTTTGTGACGCTGCAATAGGCTTCCGATAGATCAGATAAAATCGGAAATGCCCCTTATCTCATACTACTCTTTCGATATATAATCGAATGGTTTTTTTTTCTCATATCGAATTCAAAATGCCATGCTATTATTACTTAATAGTCATATTTCATATGGCGAAGGCATAGTCTTCTTTTTTCTCTCAAATACAAAACTCATTGGCGCCGAGCATGAGGGAATGCTAGACGTTTGGTAATTTCTCCTCCGACCAGAATAAAAGATCCCATTGAAGCGGCTAATCCCATGCATATTGTCTGTACATCTGGTCCTACAAATTGCATAGTATCATAAATAGCTACTCCGGGTATTACCCACCCCCCGGGAGAGTTTATAAACAAATACAGATCTTTGGTATCATCCTCTATACTAAGATATACCATAAGACCAATAAGTTGATTCGAGATCTCGCTATCAACCTCTTGGCCTAAAAAAAGTAATCTTTCTCGATAAAGTCGGTTGATTAGGATAAAATTGTATCTTTAGGAACCATACGCGCACCTTTTGATGCATACAGGTTATCAAAAATCGCGAAAAAAAGAATCAATGTGTAGATTACAGCCCGCATTCTTTTGGACTCCTTCTAACAAAGGACTTTTTGGATTCCATTTTTATTTTTCAAGAAAGATTCGTTTTGGTCTGTTTACTTTACCTATAAATATCAAAAAATAGAAAAGTAATTGACTAAATTTATCGAACGAACTTCTCATTGATGTATTGTTTCATCGAGATTGAATACAAATCACGATGTCATTTTCTTGTTCCGGAATGGGTTTCTTCAATTTTGTTAGGTTTATGTTCTACTCCAAGTCAAGTAAAGATCGGCCCTATTTTTATTTGCACATATAGGACAAATGTCCCAATACCAAGTCTTTTTGATATGGCTTTTTTATTTTTCAATTTCTTTTATGTCATGTCTTCTGCCAAATATTTAATGTATTCATTATATTACTCGATTGATTAAACAGTTTAAGATCACTCCTGTTTATAAATTAAAAATAGAATATGATAAAGATAGTAATCATAGATATATTACCAATTGGGTTTTTTGTAAACGGAGCCTGGATACTTCATCTTATTGGTCCAATCGAGACAACTATAAAGTATTCTAAACCATAAATTATTCTAATTGATAATATTAATCTGGATACCCCCCCCAAAAAAAAAAACAAAATAAATATGATTGCATTTCACGCTCCAAATTTTTGATAAGTCAATCAATCTTTCTTGGGCGAAAGAGAGGATATCTCGATCGGGGGAGAGAATGGGGGAATCCCATGTGACCCAATATATCTGACAAGTCGCACTATACGTCAACCCAAGATGCATCTTCCTCTCCAGGACTTCGAAAAGGTACTTTTGGAACACCAATAGGCATTAAATGAAAGAAAAAAAGAATTAAGTACTATATCTTACTTTGATGTGGAAGCGTAACAATGGGTTTATTGGCTTAAACAATGGGTTTATTGTCTTAATATTAATAAGATTAGCCTTTATCATAGTTTATCCATAAAGTGAATAAGTTCATAATATAAAATAAAAAAAGAAGACAGAATGGCTATGACTAAAGGAGAAAATCTTTAGGAATAGGTCTTTTTAATGATATGAACAAATATGTATGCTTTCACTCATAGAAAATGAACGTGGGATCCCTCCCCCCTACCATTGCGTATTGGTACTTATCGGATATAGAATAGATCTGCTTCTTTTTGTTCCTACAAACAGAACTCTTCCATTATTACTAAAAGAATAAGAATAGAACAAATATTAATCCTTTCTTCGAGATAATCTACTGAAAAAAGGGGGGGTACATAGCATAGTTTTTTCCAATGCAATAAAGTTACATAGTGTCTATTTTTCGTTGAGAAAGGGGTATTTCCATGGGTTTGCCTTGGTATCGTGTTCATACCGTCGTATTGAATGATCCGGGTCGTTTGCTTTCTGTCCATATAATGCATACAGCTCTAGTTGCTGGTTGGGCCGGTTCGATGGCTCTATACGAATTAGCGGTTTTTGATCCCTCTGACCCTGTTCTTGATCCAATGTGGAGACAAGGTATGTTTGTTATACCCTTCATGACTCGTTTAGGAATAACCAATTCATGGGGCGGTTGGAGTATCACAGGAGGGACTATAACGAATCCGGGTATTTGGAGTTACGAAGGTGTGGCCGGTGCACATATTGTGTTTTCTGGCTTGTGCTTTTTGGCAGCTATTTGGCATTGGGTGTATTGGGATCTAGAAATATTTTGTGATGAACGCACAGGAAAACCTTCTTTAGATTTACCTAAGATTTTTGGAATTCATTTATTTCTTTCAGGACTGGCTTGTTTTGGGTTTGGCGCATTTCATGTAACGGGGTTGTATGGTCCTGGAATATGGGTGTCCGATCCTTATGGACTAACCGGAAGGGTACAATCTGTAAATCCAGCGTGGGGTGTGGAAGGTTTTGATCCTTTTGTTCCGGGAGGAATAGCCTCTCATCATATTGCAGCAGGTACATTGGGCATATTAGCAGGTCTATTCCATCTTAGTGTCCGTCCGCCCCAACGTCTATACAAAGGATTACGTATGGGAAATATTGAAACCGTCCTTTCCAGTAGTATCGCTGCTGTTTTTTTTGCTGCTTTTGTTGTTGCTGGAACTATGTGGTATGGTTCAGCAACTACCCCGATTGAATTATTTGGTCCCACTCGTTATCAATGGGATCAGGGATACTTCCAGCAAGAAATATATCGAAGAGTTGGCGCTGGGCTAGCCGAAAATCAAAGTTTATCAGAAGCTTGGTCTAAAATTCCTGAAAAATTAGCTTTTTATGATTACATCGGCAATAATCCGGCAAAAGGGGGATTATTCAGAGCGGGCTCAATGGACAACGGGGATGGAATAGCGGTTGGGTGGTTAGGACACCCTATCTTTAGAGATAAAGAAGGTCGTGAACTTTTTGTACGTCGTATGCCTACTTTTTTTGAAACATTTCCGGTTGTTTTGGTAGACGGAGACGGAATTGTTAGAGCAGATGTTCCTTTTAGAAGGGCAGAATCGAAGTATAGTGTCGAACAAGTAGGTGTAACTGTGGAGTTCTATGGCGGCGAACTGAATGGAGTCAGTTATAGTGATCCTGCTACTGTGAAAAAATATGCTAGACGTGCTCAATTGGGAGAAATTTTTGAATTAGATCGTGCTACTTTGAAATCCGATGGTGTTTTTCGTAGCAGTCCAAGGGGTTGGTTTACTTTTGGACATGCTTCGTTTGCTCTACTCTTTTTCTTCGGACATATTTGGCATGGTGCTAGAACCTTGTTCAGAGATGTTTTTGCCGGTATTGACCCAGATTTGGATGCTCAAGTAGAATTTGGAGCATTCCAAAAACTTGGGGATCCGACTACAAGAAGACAAGTAGTCTGATATAAGATTGATTTCTTACTTTTCACCTTTATTTTTGTGATTTAACATAGTTTAACATAAATAGGGTACCGGATAAATCTTGATTTGAATTGCTGCCTTTCCTTTGACTCTTTCTTTTTAATTATCCGGGAGACGATCCAAAATAAACAGGTATGGAAGCTATAATTGTAAACCACAATCGAATCTATGGAAGCATTGGTTTATACATTCCTCTTAGTCTCGACTTTAGGAATAATCTTTTTCGCTATCTTTTTTAGGGAACCGCCTAAAGTTCCAACTAAAAAGATGAAATGATTTTTGATTATCTCTATCTCAATTGAATTAATGAGCCTCCCAATATTGGGAGGCTCATTAATTCAACTAGTCTCCGTGTTCCTCGAATGGATCTCTTAGTTGTTGAGAGGGTTGCCCAAAAGCCGTATATAAGGCGTACCCAGTAAAACTTACAAGTAAACCAGATATAGAGATGGCAACTAAGGTTGCTGTTTCCATTATTATATAATTTTAAGACTACAACGGATCTATGATAAGATCATTTATTTACAATAGAATGGTATACAAAGTCAACGACTCTCAATGAATACAAAATAGGATTTATGGCTACACAAACCGTTGAGGATAGTTCTAGATCTGGTCCAAGACGAACTATTATAGGGGATTTATTGAAACCATTGAATTCGGAATATGGTAAAGTAGCTCCCGGTTGGGGAACTACTCCTTTGATGGGTATCGCAATGGCTCTATTTGCGATATTCTTATCTATTATTTTGGAGATTTATAATTCTTCCATTTTACTGGACGGAATTTCAATGAATTAGATTAACAAGAACTACTAAATAGCTTTTCAATACAAAACCAAGTGAAGCATTTAGGTCGCTTTTAGTCCATTCTATTTTTTGGTAGTTCGACCGTGGAATTTCTTTGTTTCTGTATTTCCGGAATATGAGTGTGTGACTTGTTATAATTGATCCTATGGATACTACAGAAATCGGTTCTGTCATCTTGATACAGATAGTTTTACCTCGTCGGATATTCATTCTAGTATCTGGAACGCGCGGAATATATGAAATAGATTACAAACTATTATAACTATGATTCATATTTCATATTCAGACCTCGCTTGCCGGACTCCAAAAAAAGAATTAACCAAAAAGAGTTAAAAAAAAGGGTTAGAAGTTATAAATTGAAATATTTTGATTCTTTTTCTGTTTCTGCTTTTTTTATTTTGAATTAAAGGACAAACCGTTCTTTGTATTTTTTTTTTCATTATATATATTCATTGAATAAGTGATGATCCACCGATTCTTACTCAGAGAATTTTTGGACTTATTTTGAAGGTTTTATTGAATCATCGTGGTTGTAGTATGAATCTGAGGTTTTAATCGATTCTATAGGGTCTTAACAAGAGAATTCCTATCAATAATAAAGAAAACAGAAGTAAAGCTGCATTACACACAAATAAAAAATCAAAGAAAAGAAAAAAAAAATAGGTAAATAGAAGATTCAAGAGGCCTGTAACCATCAACATAAAGACGAATGAGCCAACTTGATATTTTGGCATTATAACCACAAAGAAGAGCTTTCAGATTTTTATTCTTTCGTATCTTTAGAGAAAGATTGAATCATAGGATTAAAGAAGTTTCAAACTTTCTATTCCACATATCCGTTATAGCCAGTATTTGGGTGTTTCTGTTTGAGCCGTACGAGATGAAATTCTCATATACGGTTCTCAGAGGGGGAGTTCCTTGAGTTTACCTATCTCAATAAAGTCTATGATTGGTTCGAAGAACGTCTTGAGATTCAGGCGATTGCAGATGATATAACTAGTAAATACGTTCCTCCGCATGTCAATATATTTTATTGTTTAGGCGGAATTACGCTTACTTGTTTTTTAGTACAAGTAGCTACGGGATTTGCTATGACTTTTTACTATCGCCCGACCGTTACTGAAGCTTTTGCTTCTGTTCAATATATAATGACTGAAGCTAATTTTGGTTGGTTAATCCGATCAGTTCATCGATGGTCGGCAAGTATGATGGTCCTAATGATGATCCTGCACGTATTTCGTGTGTATCTCACCGGTGGCTTTAAAAAACCTCGTGAATTGACTTGGGTTACAGGTGTGGTTCTGGCTGTATTGACCGCATCTTTTGGTGTGACTGGTTATTCCTTACCTTGGGATCAAATTGGTTATTGGGCAGTCAAAATTGTAACAGGTGTACCGGAAGCTATTCCTGTAATAGGATCGCCTTTGGTAGAGTTATTACGTGGAAGTGCTAGTGTAGGACAATCCACTCTGACTCGTTTTTATAGTTTACACACTTTTGTATTACCTCTGCTTACTGCCGTATTTATGTTAATGCACTTCCCAATGATACGTAAGCAAGGCATTTCTGGTCCTTTATAGAGAATAAAGAATATAATATAGATCATAGATATTTGTAATCAGTCATTTATCACTTCACTCAGGGTAGGAACAATAGGATTTCATTGCTATAAATATGGATTATTGAAAAGAATAAAACATGTATTTGGATATCTCCCTTCAACCCCACAAAATTGTATTATTTCTTTGACACTAATGGTTGAAGTGAATTCTCCGAAGAGAAAATGGATTATGGGAGTGTGTGACTTGAACTATTGATTAGTCCGTGCAGATATATTCCTTATCTGCCACATTTGTTTGAATTCACAACTAAATG